AGGACACCACTCAGCACCTAAGGTGGGGTTCAATGCCTAACAAAAACGGCCAAAAGCAAAAAAAGGGCAAAAAATAGATGTATGGCTGAGGGGAGGAGAGAAAGAACGCATGCATGGAGATTCTGTCTGTCGGAGGTTCGAGAATCTATGAAAGGACATCTAAGACTAAGGAAGAATTCAAGGAAGTCCATTACTGAGAGAAGTGGTGATCTCGTCTTGCTTGCTGGGAGAGAGGAAGCTTCCGGACCACCTTTTCCAGCCAGATAGCGAGCGATCACTCAGCAATGAACACTGACTGAAAGCGGCCGGGAATGAGTACCTATCCCTTACGGGAATCGAACCCGTGTCTTCGACATGAAAAGACGATGTCCTAACCACTGGACGAAAGGGACCAAAAAGCCATTCTTCATATACCTCAGCTCCGAGAATAGAAGTGGTTCGTTTTGTTTCTATACGCAATTCAAGATTTCGTTTGTGTTCATGTTGGCGATTTCTGATGTGAATTCGGCGGGTCGTCCCCCCTTCCTACGGTTCCCCCACCGACCCAGTGACACACCAACCACGCCCCTTCCCTTTCTCCGATCATAAAGCCCCCTGATCCCTTTATTTTTCTTTCATCCCCCCTGAATAAGTAAGGCCCCGCTCCTTCTAATATAAAAAAAAATAGGGGCGAAGCGCCCGTTTGAAGTGGCGAAGGCCTATGCTACAGTAAGAAAGAAAGTACGTTGAGGTTACGAAGTCACTTAGTCGAACTAAAAAGAAAGGGAGGCTGAGGTTACGAAGTAAGGTCCGCTGGTTAAGGAAAGCTCCGCCTATGAAATCGCTTAGCCGTTAATTAATTAAATTAAGATTAAGTAGTAGTAAGGCGTCGGTACGGAGTTGCGTCAGCTGTGGATATAGACTAGGCTAAGGGACGGACTTCATCTCTTCTATTCTCTTCACTTACACCTTACACTTCCGCTGAGTCTAACGAGGCTCAGGTGCGGAGCCTTCCACTGTGGACCGAGACTACGCAAAGGTAGAACACCATAGAAACTTCGCTGACTTTATCATAAACCTTGATTTCGCTACGAAAAAAAAGAACCCGGAATAGCGGAAATCGGTTCGTGTTCCGCTTCCAAAGTCAGTCGTCTTTGCCCAAGTGTGAACTGCAGACGACTCTCCAGCGGTTCCATTCCTTCTTACTGTACTTCTGGGTCAACCCAACCCGAATGGGAAGAAGAGGGTCAGCCAAACAGCGGGCAGCTCCACTTTGTACGTTTGCTGAGCAGACCAATCCGGCATTTTAGAAAAGGGAAGGGAACTTCTCACCGAAGGAGGCAGTAGGAATGAAGGAGGCGGGAAGCTACCGCTTCTAGAATGCAAGCTTATCCTTTACTTTTTTTTAGAGCGTACCGGTATTTTGAAATAATAAAAAAGGTTTATGGATGAAGTAATCGGAATGACAAATGGTTACGGTTGCGGAAACCGGAGAAAGTCGGGAACCGTCGGTTACCTTTTGAATCAAAGTAGCGACGAGCCGAGTACTACGACTACAGGGGGGGGAAGCAAAGCTTCGTAGACAGCTTCGCTTCCTCGTCGCTTCTTTCTGGCGACTAGCTTCTCAAGTGGGTGGCTTGGTAAGCAAGCTACCTTCAGCATCGGTAAAATCCCTATCAATAATAGGCCGGAATGGTGGGGAAGGAGGCCCTCCCTACTTCAATGGAAAGGGGGAATCGCCGTTTCACAGCCGCTCCTCTACAACTACCTTTCGCCCAACATGATCACGAACGAAGACAGAAAATTGCGTAGATAGGAGGAGGAAACGAACCAACCCACTTGTCCTGATCGGAACGATTGAAGAAAAAAAGAGAATGGTGGCCCCTTTCGCCCAGGGGACATCGTCGGAGAACAATGTCGGGGACAGGGTGAGAACCTTCCGTTGGTTACGCCCTTTAAGTGTTGGTTCTTCCATATTTAGATATGGAGATAGATCCAGATAGAGATCTATATCTTTCTATCGATAGATCTATTGATAAATGGATATTGATCCGGTTTCAAGATCTATGAACAAGAGAGATCCCTAAATATCTATTTGAAAAAAGAGATGAATAGATAGGGCGGAGCCAGCTGAAGGAAGGGCGCTAACGCGCCCCTTATTGAAAACTAAAGCAAGAAACGAGAAAGTTTACTTTGAGAAAGAAGGGCCCACTATTTATATTATAATCTTAGTAAAGGCGCGTTAGCGCTTTAGTTTGATTGCTCGTTAGCGCCCCCCTCCCCCTATTATATTAGTTTAGTCATAAAGGAACTAAAGGAAAGCCTTTTGACAACCTTACTAATAGAAAGGGGATGCGCTCAAGCATGCGAAGAAAGCTCTTCGAGCTTCCCTTATATTATGGAAAGGTTTGTAGAAAGGGGCTTCTTTAAATATCCCATAAATAAAGTAGGAGCTTCAAACAAAGCTTGTAGTTTAGGGGTGCGCAGGTTTGGAACCCTATACAAGAGGCTAGCGCGCAATGGCTTTCTCTGATAGAGGCTCGCTTCTTCAAGCTCCGCTTGCTGCTTTTCATTTTGATAGGAGTAGGTGCTTGCTGCTCGTCAAAGCCGTAGCTTGCTGCTCGCTCGCTGTCTACTAAATGAGCCTTCACTGCCCGCCCGGCCCCTTTCTTTAATCTTAAGTAAAGTGAAGTCAAATCAATGAAGTGAACAGCCCAACCTCTTTGTTTGAAGCTTTGCCAGGAAGCTTCTACTTGTTGAAGCTTTGTTTCCCCTAATTCCGAAACACAACAATAGACTTGCAACTATAGTATAGGAAAAAGCTTCTCTTTGATAGCGGTAATAGGGGGGAAAGGATCTGATCGTAGATAGAGACTTAAACCGGTGCGGGGGTAGGGGCGGATGTAGCCAAGTGGATCAAGGCAGTGGATTGTGAATCCACCACGCGCGGGTTCAATCCCCGTCGTTCGCCCATCAATAAATGGACCATTTGTTACGGAGACACAAGACAAACCTAGAAAATCTTTTTTCTGCAAGTCATCTTGAGGCTTTCAAACGCATCCAAGCAATTGGTATCCGATTGAAACATAGAAAGCATAGATTCGCGTCGCCTACTTGCTGAAAGCACAAATGGAATGGCCGATCATTCATTGTATGAAGTTTTTAAGACCTCACTAATCAGCCTTACACTTTTTAGTTCATAATGAATGAAATTAACCCCCGGATGAAGAGAAAATATCCCCTCCCTTTTACTAAACCATGGGGAGCCCCGAGTAGTTTACCGGACAAATTAAGTTGTCGTGACGATACCTTTCTTAGTGGAAGATCGGAAAAGACTTATCTTCATCACGAGACTGATCGGATCTGCCGTAGACACCCGAGAGACCTCCACAAGGCAGGCTAAAAGAGTAAGAGGACAACAAGCAAAGAGTTATGCTTTCATTTCTTTGTTGAGATTGAAATCAAGTTCTTTAAAAAGGGGTAGGTATAATGCACGCAGGCCAAGTCAAGAAAAGGACTTCCTTACTTTTCTTTCATAGTAGTCTTAATGACTAGTAGTTTGAAGCCTTAAGAAAGCGGTTTTTTCGGCACTCGGTTCCTTCGTCTTAAGTCAAGTTCAGTTTACTTTTTCGATTCGGAACTCTTAGTCAAACTGATGGCGAGATCGATTTTGTGTTCGAGGTTCAAGAGAAAGGAGAGGAACCACCGCCCAATGGTGCTTTTACGAAAGTACGGTCACCGGTGGCTAATACCTTCTCGACACTATCGAACCTGAAATCCACTCTCAATCGCTCTTTTTAGTGGGTAGGAATAGTTTTCGTATCCTGGACTTAAGGAAGGCAAAAAGTGCCCTATCTGCCTTGTTGTGATAGGGGGGCAGTGCCAGTTGTTTGTTTTCAAGTCAAGCTCTGTATCCCTATCTATTTTTAGGTTGGCATAATAAAGAAAGAGAATGCCAAGAAACAACACATACCTATCACTTTTGGAAGGTTCGGGATCGTCAGGGAGCCCCTATAGACGTAAAGACTTGACTTCACTGAACCGGCACTACTATTTGTCGGCTCCTACCACTCGTCCCTCGTCTGCTCGTCGAGTGCGTCCCTGGCCCTTGCTCGTCTCTAGTAGCCGATCGACTTTCTTCGCCCCTCTCCCGCTTATTGATTAGGGCGAGTCACTCAAGTCCCTTGTCACTCGTCCCTCTTTTACGAAAATCCCGGGGTTTATGCGTTTTTCGGAAACTCAAGTCGCTCGTCAAGCTAAAAACAGACGACAACGTTAGGGGCTCGCGAAGTAAAGTACACAGCGAATGTAGTTCTACGGAACCCTTAAGCTTGCTTCGTAGACTACACTCGCTGCTACCGAACGCTGGGTTTATGCCTTCGTTTTTCGGTTCTAAAAGTCCAAAGTCACTAATAGCCGAGCTCGACAACGAAACGGGGTTTCAGTGTCGTCTCCTACAACTTGTTTTCGTCCTTCGCTCGCCCTACTTCTAAGGATAGATAGAAAAGGAGCCGAAGTCACTTAGTTCCGTTAGGAATTCAGGAGACGAAACGCAAAGTAAAGTTCCCTAACCCTAGCGAAGCGGTATCCGGGGCTCCGTAGATACCTACCGGCGAATCCGTGCTTCCTTCAAGAAGGAGGGTTTCGGGTCGAAACTAGCCAGGCAGGTGACTTGTTTACAGAACTGTACTGATTACGCGACTCGACTTTGAAAAGGACGAGAGGACGAGCTCCCGGGAGCCTTCAAAGTCGTGTTGAAGCGGGGACAGGATACCTGCAGTCTTCAGTAGCCAAAGACCAATCCCTTGTTTATACCCAACTCTAAAGTGTTTATTACTTTACTTCCAGCTAGCTCTAAAGTCTAAAGAACTCCACTTCTCTCTCTAGCGTCTTCCGGCGGAAAGAAAGCCGTTCCTTAGAGTCCGTTCTGTCGGTATTAGATTAGATGTTTGTAGAACCTCCTGAACGTTCAGCCGGTTCCTCCCACGTAGTTCAGTAGAGCTCCGTGACCCTTAACCAATAGAAATAGTCGGTAACCGTCCGTGAGTTACCGGGATTCAAATTAAAAGGACCGCTCCGGGAGCCTCCGCTCGTCAGCCTAAAAAGAGAGGAGTTTCCTCACTACGAAAGGTGTCCCGTGGAGGGACGAGTTCCTAAACTACGAAAGATATGGAGCGGATGGCGTACTGATAGATCTCCTATTCGTTCTGGATCCAGCGGAAAAGGCCCTTTCTATCTTATTAGTAAAGCGCTAACGCACCCCTTATTGAAAACTAAAGCAAGAAGCAAGAAACTTTACTTTGCGAAAGCCATGAGAATAAGTAAAAAATAGATTCTCAAATATGGCATTCAAAAGCAAGGAGAGAGCATCCATGACAATAAGATCTTCCTTATATGGTTGTGTGATTTGGCGCATCTTTCCTGGCTTGTTTGTCTTAGGAATAAAAGATCGATCTTTTTCATAGGGAAACTCGGGAGAAAGAAAAAGAAGAATGAAGTAATAACCTTTGAATCTCCGTGACTTTTTTATTCCTAAAAAGCCAATGTTCTCTTTTGTATAAATTCTATTGATTGTGTTTTGAGTTTTCACTGCGCCACTTTTCGTATATAAACAAAAACAAAGCGAAACCCTCCGCCGCCTATACGGAGAAGATCTTTCCTCTTCTCTGAAATGGTGAGGCCAAAATGAACAGGCTAAAAAGAAGGAAAGAAGCCTGTTGAAAGTAGGGATAAGGATTTGCCCCCCTGGTCGAAATAAGGAAAGTGGCCCAGCGGAGTGGCAAGCATTTGTTGGAAGAGGAGGGCGGGGTTCCCACAGCAACCCAAACAATCGCTGATTTGATATCCACTTCATGTTATGCTTAACACTGATGAGTCGAGCAGTGATCAACCAACTTACACGCCTTCCTAACTAAAGCGGACTCGAGGGCTCTCGGTATTGACGGGAATGAACCCACTCCTCGAGACCAGGCATGCAGCTTGCTGGCTGCACTACGCCCTTTCCACATTCGTAGCTGTAGTGTAGGTGGGATTCAATCCCCGGCTGCCGAGCCCCCTTCCTCGGTATGCACCTAGAATCAGACGGCCTCTCCTTGGGGTCAAACACATCATTCTTATTTTTCTTAATTGTAGTTTTAACTTGTTTGGTTTGTTGATATTTTTGTAAACTCTTTTTCTTTCACCACGTAGCGCTTCGCCTTTCATCTATTTCGTTGCTCTGCCTCTTATCTATTTATTTGTGGCCATTCTCTTATCTTTTCGCTTTCTCTCGTACCCTTTCATGCAAATAGATTGGATCTTAGCCTCTAATTTTTTTCCTTTGGGAGGTACTTTGCTTTTTCTCTTTCTCAATCTGAGCATGCACATTTTCTCGTACACTTAAATGGAAATTACATATTTTTTCATTTTAAAATAGATTTTTAGTTAGAAATGGTATTTTTCTATTCTAATTTTTGAGTCGTTTTAGTTTAATTTTCTGCTGTTGGTGGTACCTTCCGAATGTTTCCATTCTCCAGGGTAACTTCCGAATCTATCGATTCTCCAGTTCTGATTCTTTCCTGACCGGGGGAGGGTTACACTTCCTAACGGAATGTTACACCCCCCCTCCCCAAATCATCGTATTCTGAAACAAAAAGGGCTGAAAAAGAAGTGTGGTTCGGGGCCATGCCTAGTGTAGAGAGGGAGGGGTAAACTCTCTTTATGAATCATGGCCCAAATTGTGTTGTTTGATAATGTAGTTCGGGGAAGTCTTTCCTCTTTAGTTTTATTGTTTTTCTAGCGCATTTTCTTTGCTATAAATCTTTCAAGTCTCGAAGACCGCCGGAGAGTCTAGACGACCCTCCGTCCTCGAAGGACGGTCTTTAGTCCAGCATATAGTACCTCAGATCAATTGAGTACTTATTGACGTATGTCGCTTATTCACGTATCGGTCAAACGGAAACTGGAGGGTCTTTACCGTCGTCCGGGGCTTGAGTGCAAAAGAACAGCTCCAGACGAGAGTGCAACGTGGATCAGCTACGATAGGACCCCTTGGATCAAATGAAATAGCCCCATAGCCCCATTGGAGTAAAGGGAGTGATACGCCCTGCACATGGCGAATGAAGAAACACGGCACACTCGCCTTTTGCAGACCTCTTTCGTCACCCAACAACTTTCATTCCCGTTGAAGCATCCCCATTTTCGTCTTAGGCGAACCGAAAGGATTCATTTGCATTTGACCACTATGATCTTTCACGACTTGACCCCTTTAAGAAACCATTTCTTTTCAATGGAACCTGTGAGACCTATTTTCTTCTTTTACGACTTATTCAACCCGAAAAACCGCAACCTCCGCGTTCAGCAATCAGAACCGTCTCGTCAATGATAGCACTCCCTAGACCTCAGGTCTATAGACCCCCCTTTCTCAATATCTCATTGAATGTCCCGACCTTTTTATGAACGATGTGGCAAAAAACCTAAAGTCTGCTCCGTTCGAGACAGGGTCCATAGAATGTGGAACCCCCCGCTCCAAGCGGGCAACGTAGGGCTAGGAGGTCAGGTAGTTGTTCGGGCACTGCCGAGAGGAAGGCGATCAGTCTAGTCTAGTAGGCTCTCTCTCACCAACAACGGTGGGTTGTACGGCTTCTGGGGAAAGCGCTGGGAAGGATAGGGATAGCGATACGGCGGTTATTGGATCGGTCAAACGGGACATCCAAAGTTTGATCTATTCCTATGCTCCGCCGCCCTCCCCGACAACAAGAAAGAGCCCTTCCTTTTGGGTTTCGCCCTTTTTTTAATACGAATGGTTGCTCCACTCATTTTCTAATCATACCTGTATTTCGGAGCTGCGCGATGGCCCCAGTCCCACTGAAAGGGAACAGTCCTTTAGGGAACGACGAGGGGCGGCACTAGCAAGACGACGTTTGGTATTTCCACTTTTTTTTTGGAAGGTTTGGAACCCTTACTCACTCAACATAGGGTCCAAAACCCCGACATACCCTTTTTTTTTAGAGCGTATAAGGGGAAAAGAGCTCTTGCATCGTTAGCCGCTTCTCCGCATTTCCTGCCTGAGTTGTTGACCATCACCTGACCTGACCCCACACGGGAGGCCCCGCGCCGAGTGATTCTCCCCCCTCTACATGTGATTTAGTAATTTATAACCCATTTTGGGGTGCAACCAGGGAACAACTATCAACTAGTTTTAAAAGTTCTTCCATTTAGTAATGGAAGTCATCCGTTGTCACTTTCTAAGGGTATGGTAGAGGCGCTTGAGAAGGTGGACAATCCTTCAGTGAAGACCTAACGAGAGGCTGAATTCAAACACACCCAAGATCCACAAGAATCGTACGAACATCTATGGAGCGTAGCAAGGAGCCTTGGCTTCACTTCAGCTCTCGTCACCCCTCACTCAATCCTACAGCGGAAACTCGAGTCGAGGCGCTGCAAGCGAGCAAAGAAGCACTTCTTGTAACCAAAACACAAACCCCATGGATCAGCAAAGGCTTGTTCTGGGCCACGCCGCTAGATTGATACTGCCAGCTTATTTTGGGATGACTGCCACCTTCCTATTTGAGTAAGGAATGAATATCGGACCCTACTGACGTTCAACCGACGACCGGGCCTAGTGGTGCTTGCGGCTTTTCCTATTTCGGCTTGGATTGAAAATACTGGACAGGAAAGGAAAACTGTCCAGCCTTTCAAGCCCTACTAAGTAAAGGTGGATGTGGGGTTGAAGTTTCATTCTTACAACTATCTTTTTGAAGCAGATAGTTTACAGTGCTCATTGTATAGAAACTGGAAAAGCCAACTAAAGTCAAATGTGGGTGTATATACTTTTAGCGATGTTCGGTTTTCATAAAAGCGTCTTTAGGTTTAAGTTGGTTCTATGGATCTTTAAATCTATGGGAGCCTCCTTTGCAGGGTGCGAGACTGACCCCGTTCCAAGAAATTGGATTGTACGATTCCATTGGTACAAAAGAAGAGTAATAACCTTCTTTTGCCTCTATCAAATCCTAATTAACCAGTATACCGAAAGGCTTCGAACGAAAGGGAAAAGGTAGGCTCCCAAATCGATATGAATGGGTTCCAAACCTCTGAAACTTGTTTTTCTCGGCCTCTCTCGGGCGAGGGAAAGAAGATAGGCCAAACAAAGTGGTCACTCTAATTCCGTTTATCTCCTTAACAGTAGCGCCACTCCTAGTCGGTTGAGCCACTCCCATTTCTCTCACTTTCAGCGGACAGACCGATCAATGAGTACGTGTGACACCAACTTTTTCATCTGTACGCCTCTCCCTTCCACCCTCCCATAGTTAGTAGTGGCCCTTTTCAAGCAAAAAACACGGGCGACCTCTTGCCTCTATTTCCAACTGGCGAAGGGCAGGTTGGGAGCTGGGAAGAATACGAATCTTGCAATAGGTGCCATCCTGACCTTTAGGAGGTGATGGGGAAGCTGCTGGTTCAACCGCCTTAAACGAGAGGGGGGAAGCTGCTTGCTGACTTATACTCAATTGAAGGGTCAAGTCTTAATCAAATAGTTCAGTTGTTGCGCCCCATATCCTAGTAAAGTTCGAACCGTTTCCAGAGCGAAGGACTTCGATCTTAGACTGAAAAATCAAGCGCATGAACTACCCCTATTGACCTAAAAGGTCAGCCCAGTCAGTGCAGTCTCGATCTTTATGATTCAACTTCTCTTTGCGAGCTAGCCCGGTGCCCCATAAACCAGCTCTTCTCAGAACCCGGGGGAGAGACTAAAAGCTGTCTCTTGAGCTCCTTCTTAATTGATTGCCAAATCTTAATCGAAGTTGCCATGCTCTAATCAAGGAGCGACCAATGAAAATAGAGTTACAAGTTCTAGGGCGAAGGACTCTGATCCTGGGCTTTTGAACATCAAGCTTGTGGACAGGCCTCTCTCTTCCTTCTTCGAATCCGCCTCGCCTTTCAGAGGTTTGGAACCCTTCTGTTGAGCACCCGTTCTGGATATTAATGCGATCCTCATTGGGCTTGCCACCTTCCTTGATTGAACCTTTCCTGGATCAACAGAAAGGGAGATCTAAAGAAAGAATGAAGAGAGAACGGAACGCGCAACGGATTGAGCTAGCAACCACCTCGCCGGGTACAAAAAGAGAAACAACGTTTATGGAACCTCTCGGGAACGCAGAAACTGGCATAAGTGAGCTAGTTTAATAAAAAATACCAGATTTCGGATAGAATTTCATTCAAAATAAGGGGTTTCGACACTTTGTTCTAGTTCCAGGGGGGTCGTATGAGTGGAATCTTTCTTTTAATGAAAATTCCCGGGTTTTGAGAATCAATTGCGCATAGGGCATTGTTTCCGCGCTTCAATCCATATAGCTTTGTATCTCAGAAAGTAGGGTTGATGTATCCCTTACTGCATTGGTTAGATATGAGCATCCGACTCTTGCTGTCTTGACTTCTTGATAACTGTTTATTCAAATACCAATATCACACATACCCTGGAGACTGTTCCCACTCTGATATACCAGCCTAAGCCTAGGTCAAGAGGGTTAAAAACATCATTATACCGATCATGGCTTCTGAACCTAAACACATCCCTTTTCTTAGGGCTTAGCTAGGGGATGCCCAAAGCTAGCCTCACTCTCATATCTCTTTACCAAAGCTTAAGCTTCCCTGTTTCGCCCAGTTCCTCGAGAATCTAAAAAATCGTTTGACTTTGAATGCCGAAACCCGTCACTTTGAAAGCAAGGAAGAAACGAGCTTTTCACTCGCGAAAGAAGTCACCACTCGGGCAAGAGCGCGGTTGGCTCCCTGGTAAGATGAAGGAAAGGGTCGTCGCATCCACCTCTAAAAAAGGGGCAAGGCAAGCGGTAGTCGAAAGGAACTCATTGATTCGGGCGGAGATGAAGGCCTATTACCACTCCATTGATCCAACCCTCGATGGGACCAGTGAGGAAGATGGGTCAGGTTAAAAAGAGTTACAGTTCCGAGGAAGGTCTTGATTCCAGTTCCTTGTTTCCCGGATCGGATTAATGCTTTAATAAACGAAAACCCCTAGACCAGTGATCTAACCTTCAAGCATTCTGATGCGCCGCTTTATCTTTCCAAAAGGGAAGACTTTCCCGGGTGACCAATTCTTTCGATTCCTGCCATTCAAACCAATATCGAGACCATCAGGACTCATCTCATCGCCTGTAACCCGGCTATCTTAGCTGTAAGCCATCTCCTATACTCTGTTCGATCTGCCACATCGGGATCAAGAGCCACCCACTCGAAAAGGCTTTCTTTACTATGGGCATTTTCTGCTTGAGCAAATGATGCATCCGAAAGATAGGACCTTGCAGCAGAGAGTCCTGCCTCACCCCATCCCCTACGACTGACTGGTCATAGGTTCTAATCCGAAACTTTATAGTGGATTCGGTCATATAGAAATTTCATAATATAATATAAGTCGTTTTTACGTGGCAAGCTACGGCTTCAAAGCTTACTTCGTCTTCTTTTCCTTCTTATCTTAATACTAGCATGTAACAAAGAAAAAAGAACTCCTATCAAGCAGTAAGAGAAAGTTACCAATGGAAGACCAACCGGTAACTAGGCTCCTTATACGGGTACAGAAATTTATTATTAAAGAATAACCGCAACTAAGGAATCCCTGCCAATTCCTCCTTGCAACGAGCAGCTTTTGAAGTGCATTTCTCAGCCTAGGATGATCGAAGGTGAAGTACCTGGCACAAATAAAAGACAGAGAGCCCGCGTTCGGCAGAGAGAGGATCGACTGCACTCCCTCTATCAACTGAAAGGATAATAGTCAAGTTTACTAAAGCCGATAAGCCGTTGCGCTGAAGCGCTTTACTTTGATTTCTAGATGCATTTTCTTATTAAAGTAAGGACAATAGTTGGGCGAAGCATGTGTGACTTTTGATTTCGACTTTGTTACAATGCCCCCTTTTTTTGTGTTCCGTCTTTGCTGAGATGCCATTGCCGGTCGAGCTCTCGTAATCGATCGCTTATATGTCCATTCCGTTCTGGCTAGCGAAGTGAAGGCTTAGGGGAAGATCAACAGGATGGAGAATGGAACTTGCTAGCTCGTTCCTCCTTTCGTATACTCCGCCCCATTAGGAGCACCGTTATACCGACTCTCGACAGCTTTCGTTACTCGCCTGAATCTCCGTTTCTACTGGAATAGATGAAATCTCAGGGGGGTCCTCACTTCCTCTTCCCTATAGTGGTTCTTATTAAACGGGTGCTTCAACGACTGAATCTGGACCAGGAACTTCTCCTGGATGTAGAACAGCCCCTCCTTCTTTCTCTTGATCAGGGACTAGGTAAGGCAAAAGGAAAGCAAGCTCCTTCGTTCAGAAAGCAAGCAAACACCCCGTAGTAAAGGAAGGAAGACCTATGAGTGAAACGCTCGATTCACCGATCAATTCTATTATCAGTTTATCAAACTTTTCGTATACAAGAACGCAGATTCACTCCTTGTATTAGCTCGCTCCGCTCAGCAAGGGGGCTTGGGTTTGAGGATTGGAAAGCTAGTGAATTCCCTGAATGCCCTACCCCGCAGTCTGGCCCCGATTCAGCACTGGATATTCCGATGGATCAAAGGGCTGACCTCAAAAAAGCATGGAAAATAAGAATATAATATTTTGAGGTTTCGAGAAGCGAAGAAAACCCTAACCTGCATTCTGACAATTTTTAATTTAAGTAAATAGAAGGGATCGAAAGGGTTACTAGAGCAAGCAAATGGCTAGCAGGGCCGAGGAACCACAATGAACGGGACGACAGAAGTTCCACAAGAATATGACCAGAGATATATATTCTTCTTCGTGCGCGCAGGTCTGGTTCCTGAGAAAACAGATAGATATTAGCGAGTTTAGCCGTACATAACCCGGAACTGGCCGAAATTAATGAATTACCACGGTTGCCGCCGGCTAGCCTAATAGGGCGAGCAGCGTAATGGAGTCCCCGGGGCGGACGACGTGAGTGAGAACCCAGACCATAGCTGTTTTAGAGACTTCTCTCTCAGCGGCGATGAAAACGTTCTCCGAGAGGCTTTCCTTTCCGCTTGACTGTGGTTTACCCATAACCATCAGCAGCGGGCAAGGGTGGAGGAAGAGGCTAAACCAACCCGGGTATATCATAAATAGATACGGTTGGAGCAGCGGATCTTATAGAAACAAAGATAAAAAGCCCGGGACAGATCCAAACGCGTACCTAGACGAACAATAAAGCAGCGAAGGAAGAGCGCTAGTAAAAAAAGCAAGCAGCACGTACGAGATTGGATCCAGGAAAGAGGTTCCCAACCAGTTGGTCGAAGCTTGACATTGAGTTTCAAAGGAGTATCCACAATCTTATTGTCTTGTCGGAGAGACCGGCACGAGCACTAAGATCGGAAGCATACTTAACTTGCGATAGAATATATCCCTGAGGTGAAGAAGCCACTTCGATGCCGAGAAAGTCACAGTAAGACCTTCCCCGAGTTCTTACTCCCCGACTCTATAGCTTGAGGTGCCCGCTTCTCTTCTGCCAAACAATATAAATATAGAATTAATAAACCTCCCATCCTTGTTATGAGAGGCTGGCATTTTAACTCGCGCTACCCGATCCGAGAGGGAAAACGAAGTCACCCCTTTATCGTTGCCTGCTAGCTAAAAAGCCCTACGAACAGAAATGTTTTCGTTCCTTTTCCTTGGTCTTTCGCTACTCTAAACACACCTCATAGAAGCAAGAAGAGTTTGCGCAAAAGCAAAGCAAAGATCGGTTGCTCTATCAGACAAAGATTACCTTCCGCAGGCAAGGCTTTTATTACTCTTTCGCTTTTTTGACGGTGGGGCGCGTAATCTTTCCTTTCTACTTCTGGGTTGGAACAGCGAATTATAGTGACAATCATTCAATTTGATAATTCTCCAATTGGTTATTCCAATCCGGCTACTGAAGTGAACTTTCATCTCTTTTAATCTTTTAAGCTATTTCGAATCACAGGATCGAGCGCAGTTAGCGAATGAGCTTGAAATGCCCGACTTTGGGGATCAGCTTGACTTCGACTTAGTATTTTTTTCTTTGAGATGGGACCGTATCGTAGGTTGTTGATAGGCCTGTTTGAAGCCTGGATATCGACTTCTTTGTTGATGCCCCTAAGAGAGAGTGAGATGCTTTAAACTCAAGATGATTATAGTCGTCGGATTGGGTGTAACAAGTCTTCAATCTCTTCTACGTCCATGATAGCCTATCCAAATCTTTCACTTCGACCTAAGTCAGCAGCTAAGGAGAGTTCTTGCAATGGTCAGGCTAGCTACGGCAAAGTCTAATAAAGAGGACTGACTCCTTCTATTTGTAAGCAGTTCCCCCCTTCTATTACGCTATTTGGAGGGAAGATAGTAGGTTCCTACTCGGTTAACAACTGATTGTTTCACAGAATCGGTTGTTCACTAAGATGTCCTACTGCTCCTACTTCTAGTGAGAGTGACCTCGGAAAGAGAGAGTTTATAGACCTTCACTCTTATTCACGCGATATTGATATTGCTGGATCGGGCTTTCGCCCATTGTCCTTCAAGTCCCCCTTTATAATCCCAATCGGGATAGACGCGGTTGCCTGTCGTCGGAGTGAAGTTAGCGGGGCTCCCTCAACTCAATGAGAGTAGACGATTTTGAACGTAGAATGCATGTGAAAAGCAGAATCCTCATAATCCTATGATACGAGACTAGTATGGTACACAAGAATTGGTGGACTCGGATAGGTTCCTCTTCTTTATAAGTCACTCGGAGATAGATCAATTAGTTGACCAAATACGGACTCTCAGGACTAGCATAGCTTCCCCTTCTATGACTAGGGAAGACCCTATTCTTCTCTTCCTCGGGGGCTAGGAGCTCAATAAGTGGGTTTGCTTTCTTATGGGCCCATTCCTTGGATCAGACTGTGCAGAATGAGTCTGCGTGGTCTTCCTTGCCTTGTACTGGCAGTTGGTCTAAGGTGAAAAGTGAAAAGAAGAAATCGAAAAGCAGTTCTGTTTGTTGTCTGGTTGTCCCCTCTCTCTCAGGATAGAACAAGACCCTCTCCCATATTCAATTGGTCACCAGAATCAAGGAATGCGCGTGAACAAAGAACTTGATCGAGAAGGCCTCGGGGCTACCTTTCCTTCAGGCATTCCTACCAGATTGGGCGAGGTTTCCTTTCTGCTGAAGTTCAGTTCGGTCTCAGCCCGAGCTAGTGCAGTGCGAAGGATTCTAGTTCTCATTTGGCTCCCCTTGCCTTGAGTGAACAACCGCAATCCCTCTATCTAGGAGATTGCACCGGGCACATAAGATGAATTAATCTTTTTAGTCCCCCTTTTGCCCAATTCCTATCATACTAATTGCTGTTAACCCAGCAAACTAATTACTCTTCTTTGTGTGTTCTCCTAGTTATCATTGATAATAAGAATCCTAGGAAGAGCAGTTAAGCTCCGTTAACCTGTTAATCTGTATTCTCCTAATCAAGCCCCTGGTGCTAACTCATTCATACTAAGGGCAGTTAACCCGTAAAACGACTCCTGTTCCAGCTGTCATTGATGAAAAGGGAAGGGAAAACAGCCGAAATAGGGTTGGCATAACCAGTTCGAACCAATAAGTGCCATTTCTTAGGCAAATGTGACAATTACAAAGCAAATATTCCTCCCACGCTGGAAGTTCAGGAGTTCAGTTCAGTGCCATGAGCAGATCGAATTAAACAATAACAAGATTCCTCCCTTACTTCAAGTACCTAGACGTCAAACACGAGGAATGGGTCTAATAATCAGCCAATCGTCCTGCTCTATCCATCTTACCAAGTGTTTGGCTCGGAACGGAATCCTACCCTGCATCATCGAAATGTCCCGAATCTTACTTTGGGGTGGATCAGTCGAGTTATCATAGTCCCGCCCGATGGGCAATTGGCAACTAAGATAAAAATCCATGGTTTCGCCTACACGTGCTTAACACAGGAGAGTTTCATAACTACCACTCGTAAGGAACGTCAGAAAGGCAGGAATGTGGGGCCAGAACAGCTACCAACCTTCAAGAGCTAACAGTTAGGTTAAGGAATTGGGCTTCTGAACTCTTCCTTTAGCTCATTAGTTATGACCGTCCACAGGGCAAGCAGCTAACTTCCTTCTTAGGCGTAGCGGGGATAAAAAGGATTCGGCTCGGTCCATAGCATACAAGAAGCCTTATTACACTACCAAAACAGGAAGGAAGTTAATGCGTGTCGCAGTAACCTCCTCGGAGAAAAAGGCCGGAGGAGGAAGTCTCTGTCTTGCAGCCTTATATTAAGATATTTATTCTTTATCAACAGCAGCTCGTCGGGTTAGCTACCAGATAGAATACATTATCTTCTGGAGGGGCTTACTATACCCCTCAAGGAAGAAGCTCTTAGGCCTTACTAAACTAACAGTGCAGGAACGAAGTCAAGCTAATAGGAGAGGTAGGCCCGGATCCCCTTGTCTTGAATGCCGGGCAGGGGAAGCTACATGCCTTCAAGAGCTACCAGGGCAGGGAAGGTCCTACGCTTCTTACCTCTTACTCTCTTTATGATTCTGTACTAGCAGCCTCTAAAACTACAGGAGCTACCTGCCCAAGGGTTATACATCCAGAAAGAACCGTGGCCACATCTGACTGCCCAATATAAGAAAGCTACAAGACATTTGGTTCTAATCTATCCTGATCTTCGACCACCCTTTGTGAAACCTTGGAAAGACCTTGAAAGCAAGTAGGAACTAGCAAATAGAACAAGCTTAGAGGACTTATCCCACTCACAGCACAGTAAGGAAGAGAAGACACAGACTACTGCCAAAGGAAAGGTTGGTCATAAATTTGGAGAGTTCGCCCGATTTCCATTCCATACTGATAGCCATTTTCTAAGATCACTTTGGCAATCATCAGGCAACTTTCAGAAATCCTGGGCTTCGAGAGGACTCTTCCTTCCGCAATAGTTGTGGTAGGGACAGCTTTGACTGAACGATACGAATCCGGGGTCAAGTCCTTTTCCACCTCAATGAAAGGTATTGCTGGTGATCGGCACATCATCAAGTCTTCTTCTGCATATACAGTAACTAGATGGTCCCCGGCAATCCACTTTAAGCTCTGATGGAGACTAGAGGGCACCACCCCAGCCGAATGAACCCATGGGCGTCCAAGCAAGAAGTTGTAAGCAGTCGCTATGTCCAATACCTGGAAAGTGAGATCAAAGGTATAAGGACCTATTTCCACTGGTAGATCCACCCCTCTCTTCGATCCAGGGAAGGGAAAGATTCTCGGAAATGCTCGTAACAAAGTTAGCCGGGGCTACTTTTGGCTGGATTGAATCCTTCTAGGAAGTACAATTCCTGCGATTAGCTATCTATTTTCACCTAGACATAGCTAAACTTCGATTCCTTGGCCACTTAGATATAGATAGAACTCTCTTTTTATTTACAATGAGGACATAGATGCCATGCAGTAACCAGAAAAGAATCCAATTCCTGAGCCCACACCGGGAGTAAGAAAGGAGAGAGAGGATTAGATACTATACCCGTGAAGGAGGGAGAAAGGGCACTCACCTACCCTCTGACAAAGACCGAAAGAACTCAAAAGAAAAAGGAAACCAATACTTAACAAGAATTGGAGGGGATAACAAAGATTGCCAACTCAAAATACAGGAATAAAAAGACTGGTTTGATTCGCTATTCGTTATTTACACTGGGGAGTTAGTCAGACAGCGAGAAAAATCACAGAAAGAGATCTCCTCCACTTTCTTTAAAACAGGTATGGATTCCGCTTTGATTCTCTAAAGCAGGGAATGACTACTTGATTAATGCAGGTAGTGAGGCCATCTTCTCTATTGCAGGTATTTCTTCTGGTTGAACTCCAATTAGCGGAATCTGAATCTACTCTAACTACGCCTTAGTAAGAAGAATTGGAGGAATCAGACTAGTAGTAAGAAGAATAGATAGAGGGCTCTTGCCCAGATACAACTCCTGACTCACAGCATTCGGGCGAACACACGGGCTCAACTCAGTACTATCCTATTAAGACGCTTAGATACGATTAGATACCTGTTCGAGAACAGATAGAAGGATGAAAATCAATCCGGACTCGTGGATTCCACTCAATCCCCTGACTCTTTTGTCTGAAAAGAACTCCGGACTGTTGGATGAAAATCAGTTAACCGAGTCGCTCGAGTGGGAGATAATTCCCTCGTCCAGTAGTTAGAGTCGGCACTCAGCCATAAACCCCTCTCAATCCGTAACTCCAAGTCAAGTAGTTCCTTCATCTGTGAGTTCTGTCTCATTAGTTACCCCTGTAGTTACGTCCGCTTTGCCCGCGAACAGCTGATCTTGGCCAATCTTTAATTGTGACTGGCCGGGGCCGTTTGTTAGATCTCGATTTCCTTTCTTCTCTGAATGGAGGCGGCCTTCAACTGTGATCCTATACTCTTTTGCTCTTGCAAGTGCTGCATCCGAACCGAAGGATAGACGGTAGGACGAGAAATGGAAATTGATTCTCTACTTTCTCTCGCGGATAGGGCAAGCGCTACACTCTGCACTGCGCATACTTGGATACCAGCTCTGTTTGAAGAGTTCCTTGAGTGAGCCTTCTTCACACCGACTTCCTTTGCTGCCCTAGTCTTGCTAGCTTGCAGTTCCGCCTTTTCGTTGCATCCCTAACTTGAGTGAGTGAACGGCCACTGCTTTCCTTTGTGTTACATGAAATGAGGCCTCCAACTCTATGTTATAGCCTTCATGCCTGCTTTGCTCTTTCATGACAGCGTCTACCTTTAGGGAAGGGGCTTACTCTCTAGCCTTACCTTACGGTAGCTATTTCACTTGCTATGAGACGGGAGAACTCCGACTGAACTAACAGGCCTATTCCTACACGACAGGAATACCTTCTAGGCCAGTCCTACTACCGGAGTACGGACCAGACAAGGAATGTCTCTTCCTCCAGTACTCAAGCTCAAGCCAAAGCAGTTCCTCAAGGACAGGAATATCTAATCTGCAAGGACAGGACAACTATTCTAGTTGACCTCCTCTAGTGAACGCCCCTCAACTGACTCTCTCATCTTAGATCTACTCAGGTACAGAGTCGATCGGGATAAGGAAAGGACCCGAAGGCCCATCATTGAATTGACCCGGCCGGCGGAGAAAGTGAATGGAATCATGGGGCTTTTAGGTATCATAGGTATCATGCGATCCATCCATTCTTCATTAATAAGTGGTGCGGGACCCAGTGCATACTCCTTTAAGAGCAAGCATCTTTTGTCAATCGGATAGTAGCCCCCCTAAACTAAGAAAAGGGATTAGCCTCGAAACATTCAACCTTTATGGGAGGCGGAATTGCAAGAGCCTCCCCGGAAGAGCAGGATCAAGATCTGGTGTCGAACAAGCAAGTAGGTGTCACTGTTTAGTAATATGGTTGGTGACTCACTGGGCTTAGTTCTGGTGATCCCAGTGAATAAAGATGATAGACGTGCAGGTGAAATTGATCAGATCGCCTTTGAAATCGATGTTTTCCATAGTGGTCTGAGGGGTTTGTTTGTTCCCCTTCGGACATGCTACATCGGATCGTCTCTTCCTTTCTTTCTTTTTCGAGCGCATCAGTAGGTGCTGGGACCTTGTTCAGAGATGTTTTTGCTGGTATCGACCAGATGCCCAAGTGGAATGAAGGGCGGAAGAGCCAAAACTGGGTTGGTGAGAGATCCAACTACTAAGGAACAAGTAATCAAATATGAATTTACATTGCTCCAATCTATCACATTCCACTTCAGCTGAATATTCATTCTAATAAAGATCCGGTTCCTATTCTTTCTTCTCTTGAATCCGTGGAGCTATCTCCATAATTGGAAACTACGATTAGATGGAAGCATTGGTTTCTACATTCAAGGATTGGTATCGACCTTGAGGTTGGGGAGATTTCGCTATCTCCGGGCGGAGCGCACCTGAAGTTCCGGAAAAAAGATCCTTTTTTTCATCGCCCGGGAAGCCTATTATTCCGAACCGAGCTCACAAGTGAACGAGATATGGAGATGGCGACTGAAGTTGCAGTTGCCATTCTTAGGGAATTCCAAGATCATGGTGGATCCACAATGGAATGGTCCATTTCCAATGGAATAGCAAAGTTCAAAGATCTAATGCAATAAGGTTTACGGCTAAACAGACCATTGATGATACTTCCAGATCTGGACCAGGACGAACTATTATAGGAGATTTTGGAATCCATTTTGAGGTGAACAAGATGAGGAACTACTCGGGTGCTGCTATGGCTCCATTGAAAGTATCCCTGGTTTCGGGAGTGAGATCGATGCGACTGCACCTATCCCTGCTTTTTTCGGTGCTGATACTGCCTCTGACTCTCGTGGGGAAACTCCTAGTCAGAACTTCTCTGTCTCAACTCATGGACGCTTCGCTCCTCTTCTTTTGTTGAAATAGGGGCTAGATTTGCTATTCCCACGGATTGCTCGTCTTTCTTTCTTTACCTCCTTTCTTTTCTTAATAAGCTGCTTTTAACTTAGTTTCAACCCTTCCTTCATCTTCCAGTACTAATCTCTCCTTCTGGGGAAAGACCTTTCATCCGACCAGGGAAGCCCGCCGTGCTCTTGCCCGAGTGGTGACTTCTTTCGCGAGTGAACCTGTTGCTAGAGCGAAGGCACTTTCTTCCGGAAGGGTGTAAACCCTGAAAACTATAGGTGTAGGAGGTACAGTCGGGAGGGAAGGTACGGGATTGATAACAGCGGGAAAGGAAGAACGAACTCGTTGTCCCAGTTACCGGTAAAGGAAGGAGAGTTGAGCCTTTGCCCGATACAGGAAATCAAAGAAGCAAGAGATAAGCAGGCCTGTGCTGAGGAGGTAACGTGCCTAAGGATGCAACTTAAGACAAGCGTGCTTCTGGGCCGGACTCTAACTAAGGGGGTTGATGACATTGCAAGATAATATCTTTCGGAGTCGGTACAGTGAGGGTACGACCTTTCGATTGAATCTCTTTTTCTTTCCTCTCTTCTACTAGCCTGGTCGGTAACTGCTACTAGTTTAATAAGGAGGAATTCTAGGAGGAGATCGAGAGAGAGAGTTTGTGTGCAATTTTCAATCTAATGTCTCTCTCGGTATGTTCGGTACCTTCTCTTCCGGTGCTAAAATAACCTTAGAATCGAGTTGCGTACTACGGGGTTCAGAGTGAGGAGCTAGAGTGAACTTCAGGACAAAAGGAGATGCAGATGAAGAGGCAAAAAAGGTGAACTCTTAGGAACCCTATCTGCCATTTTACAGCTATTTATACTTTAGCGTGGGAATACTCTTGCTCGGTCAGGCTGGTGAATGCATCCTCATTACCGAGGGAGAAGAAAGAAAGAAGTTCCTGGAAGTCACGATCTGTTGCTAACTCGTCTACTCTCGAATTCGTAAGAGGTAGAGAATCTTTGACCAAATTCTATAAGTTTTCTTTTGAAGAACGGACTGTAACTGAGTTTCTAACAGTATCGGAAGCAAGTTCCTGGAAGTCACGATCTTTCATAGCCAGGACGGTACGACATTGCGAGATTGAATCTCTTTCTTTCCTGAGCGAAGTCGAGGGAACCTGTTGCTAACTGTATCGGAACAGTATCGGTTCGGTCGGAAGGTACACTTCGAGAATGTCTTCTCTCTCTTCTTGTTGCTATGAGTTCTTCTTGTTCTGAGTTACTGTAGCTATGAGTGTTAGTAGTTCTTGTAGCTATGATTTCCTCATATTTCTATGAGTTCCTCATATAGCTATGAATTGAGTTATGAGTTACTAGGTATATCGATTCTATGACTAGTTTTCCTACGGAGAATCCGCTTTAAACTTATAGCATAACTGTTATGCCTTTAACTGCTGCCCTTTCCCTGTAATCATAGTAGAGTGAAACTATCCTACCTATGACAAGGAACTGTACGCACTTCACCAGGCAGTGAAGCACTGGCGACCGTACTTGCTAGGTAAGGAGGTGATTGTTCATAGTGATCATAAGCCCCTTCAGTTTCTTCAAATACAATCAAAGTTACAGCAGGCTCGGCACATGAAGTGGATGTCATATTTGCAGCAATTCAATCTGGTGATCAGGTAGTTGAAGGGTTTCACTAATAAGCTGGCTGATCTCTTTTCTAGGCCCCATTCACCTGTTGTTTCTAGTTTGCTGGTTGCTATGCAGATTCAGCCACTATGCCATTTGGAGTATGTTGAACTATATGAGACAGATGCAGATTTGAGACCTGAACTGAAAAAGGAAGGGGCAGTTAACAGAATTCCGTTTGAAGGCTTGACAAGGAAAGGCTGCTCTGCTATATATATAGATATAGGGGTGCACCGCTGTGTGTACCCAGAGAAGCGGATAGGGTACAGTCGAGATCTTAAGAGGAGGTTCATAGCGGGAGGGACTCAACCGAAACATCTCTAGCAAACCAAGTAGCGAACTGCTTGTATTGCGTCTATCGCGTATTTTGAAGCCAAAAAGACGCTGTTTCCTCAAGTCTGATCCTTTTGAACGAACTCTTATGAGTGGAAACGGCGTATTTTGATCCTAAAAAGAGCTCTTTACGCTATACACAACGTCAAGTGAGTCCTCTAATCTTTTTTCTATTGCCTATTTCCTACAGGCAAGAAAATAAGGGGAATTCTTTCTTCAAAATGGGATTCGTCTAGTTTTCATTCCCGATCCAGATAACTGGGACGGTGTCCGCAGGAATGCCCAACTTATGGGGTCAGCTTTCCTCATGATTGAAGACTAGCCGAAAGGGAAAGCAAACTCACTTATCAAGCAAGAAGCATAAAGGTTTTTATCCCTATGGGTGTCTGGAACAAAATAGATCCCGTGGGCGGATTCACTCAAAAAGAGCGAAAGAAAGAGCAGAGAATGAGCGGACTATTCTCGTACAATATTTTTTTATTTGCGTGTTATCGCGCATAATAGGGCACCACTCCATCTACTAGGTTAGGCAGGGAAACTCCATAACTGTATTTAATAATCAAAGTCAGACTTTAGGTCTGCATAGTCTGATAGGCAAAGATAGCGTCTGACAACTAAGATGGAAATCCTACACAGAAAGGTCGATGGGAAAGCGAGTATAGCACTAAAGAGCCTAAACGCCCTCGGATGAATGATAGAACCTAGCTTCTGCTGCGGCTGATGCCTTTGATATTAGGCCTGACTGCTGGTTGGAGAATGATTTGGGATCATCTCACAGGAGAGCTCATATTCAAAGGGCGGACCTGGGACCTGTACTTTATAAAGGATGGAATGGAGCCAAGGGAAGAAAACGAACAAGAAGCACACTTCAAGGTCACTCTCTGTCTTCTTGCCTGGAAGAAACTCACTCCAGTGGGAGGACTCCCTATAATAGGATGCTACTCGTACCTGTAGAAAGAAGAGCGAGAGCGGAAGAGTAGGATTCGGTAACTAGGAAATGCCCCAATTACTGCTCGAGGAGAAGGAGATCGGATAGAGAAGAACGGGGCAAACTCCTCCCATTAAGAGAAAGCACAGGGAAATCTCAATATAACCAGAGTGACCCGGGAAAGAAAGATCGGGCTTTGCGGGCTTCGAGGTTTAATAATTTCTAATGAGAGGCACCGGGGATAGAAGGAAAGGCCTGGTCTTGACTTGAGTTCGTAGGTCCTCCTTGGTAGGGAATCAAGAGGCAGAAAGCGGAGATGACTCACTGCACTGCTGCCCCACGACCTTCGACTTCAACAACAAACGGGATCCATAGGCAAAAGAAGGGGCTTCACCTAAATCAAACAAAGTCGAGCTGACTTCCTGCGATAGAAGATTGGAAAGACATGACTCTAGTACGTCCCAAAGGCGGGTGTTGGTCTGTCAAGGATGGACATAGATGCCCCCTTTTTTACTGAAAGTTGAGCCCAGTTGCCCAGAACGCCAGGTTCTAACATAACATCTATTACTTTGATACTTAAGATTCCGTAACGAGTAGATACTTCCGCAGAAACATAATCGAGATTAGATCTTGTACGAAGGTAGACTTCACACCTACCCCATCTAGACGAGAAATAGAGAAAGAAATGGGTTTCTTGCGGGCATTTGCCAGCTTGATTCTGAGAAAGAGCTCGCGAGAAAGCTCGTCAGTGGAAATTGTAAAAAGTCTCGATTCCGAGGAAGAAGGATCTGTTCCCATGTAGTCGGCATTCTAGAAGCAAAGCTTCCCGCCCGCCTGCCTCCTTGTGTGGAAATGCTTTTCATGATCTCCAGCTCTTTCCCACCAGCTCGTTCTTTACTAGGCATCTAGGCGAACCCGCCGGGTTAACTCAACGTAAAGAAAGCTCATTAGGTCAAAACTAGGGGAGTGCTTACTAATAGCGAAAGGCTAACATCTCTCCGCCCTTTTTAGTAGTAGCGAACATAAGGTAACTTCGTGCTCTAAGACGACAGGTTGGTAATGAAAGGCAATGTACTAAGAAAGCGCAACTCTATTAGCCCTTTATCTGGAAAAAGCTGGAAGAAGGGCGAGAAAGAAAGGTTGCCTACTACTAATAAGGGCGGGTAAGAAAGAGAGGTGAGGTGACTAGCTTAGTAACTTTATTCAATCTAAAAGGTTGGCTAAGTGCCCTATCCGCCTTTAAGTGATAAGGGGGCATCCACCGAAGATGGCAGCGGGAAAGACGGGAGCACGAACGAGGTAGCTTATGCTTTTTTTTCATCCTCACTACCCGGTTTATAGTCGAATCTGGAGAATATGAACTTATCGCATTCTTCTTTTTGGTACGTTGCTATGAGCAGCTCTGGTGCTCGATCTTGGGTCTTAGGTGTGGGTCGAATCATGATAAAGAAGGTTCGGTGGTTGTATAATTCCCAAGCGGAAAGTCGTCTACTTGCAAAGTAGATGGAGTGCTCAAGCGGCCCTTCCTGCGCCAACATACATCCAATGGCATAGAGTTAAGCATCAGTATTAACATGGAACTCCTTATTCCAATCCGGAAACCGAAGGATTGGGGCTGACAGCAAACACTCATCTGCATGCTTAAAGGCTTAATCCTGTTCCGGTCCCCAACCGTTATACCTTTCTTCTGCAATGATTCCTTTCCGCGCTTCGAAAAGTGTTTAATGATGCGTCTGTAATAGCCTATGTGTCCCAAAAAAGAACGTGCTACGCCCGGCCCCCTTTTCAGTAGATGAGATTAGGATGAAAGGGCTTTCTTTCATTAACATTCAGTGAAGGTGCATAGCTTCTTTGAATGTCCCGCTGATTGACTACTACATCTAGGGGCGGGACTGATCCCGAAAGAGAGGTCTTTCTTTCTGGTTATGAAATCGCTTAGATTGAAAAGCAAGTCGATGATGCCATAAATCAAACGGGCGGGTGAGGCGAGAGTCCTTCACTGCACTCACTGGAGAGAAGGGATCATCTCCAATCTAGTTGTAAGGCCTTATCCCCTTATTAGTAGCCGAAGTGTAGGCCGGGTAATTTTAATTAAGGATAAAACTTTTAACAAAAGCATCGGAATACTAGAAAATGTTTAATAAGCGTTAGTCGACCTCCGGAGGACAACAATTTTCTTTTCCAACCTGAGATTCTCTTTTTAATTTTATCCAGTAGAGGAAGGCAATGTTCTCTCTTTATTCTCTTGAGGGACAAGGGAACATCAAGGTACTTGATAGGAAAACTACCATTTTTGATTCCTCTTCAATGATCTGGAATTTCTGCGAGGAGCTCTGTTCGAGAGGAAGCACTGGCTCTTATCGAAATTGACCTTTTGGCCATTACAATCCGCTTCTTACTTGTTTCCAGAAAGATTTTCAGCTTCTTAAGATTCCGTTTATGGCCATTATATAATATTCTAACATCGTTCGCAAAGAGAAGGTGGGAGAGTGCTGGGCACGATCTCGAACCATGGTAAGGTGTTATCATTTTCAATGATACCAACTCCTGTAGGCCCCAGCTTAGCACTTCTTCAGCTAAAATCAAGAGGCTAGGTTTGGAACCCTAATCCTCCGCAGCCTCAAAAAAAAATACCAAATCTCCCGTCTTCCTATTCGAGAACCATATCTCATTGCAGAGCCCTTTTCATTTCGATAGCCAGCATTAGCTAATGTTCACACATCCCTTGCACCTCTTTCAGAGCCTCTTTGAAAGCCATAAATCGCCCTGCCTCACGTTCCCTCCATCCGAGCCTGCGGCATCCCGGCCGGCACATCTCGAGATCGAGTTTCAGTTTCTTTTCTAGTTGGGGATCAGGACCCGGCGTCAAATCCACTAAAAGCATAAGTTGCTTTGTTGATGACTTAAAACCACCATCGGTAGACCCATCCACTTATCCCTCTATCGTCCAGGCTTTTGTCCCTATCCACGTGTGATTGATAAAGAAATTCAAGGGTGCTGTTTTTGCTCGGGAAACCAGGTTTGGTTGAAATGCTACTGGTGATTGGTGCTTCCGGCCGCAGTTGGTGTATCATAAACGAGTTCTAACCGGAAAAAAGCTTAGAAAGAGGAAATGCTATGGTTCTTGTTGCCTTCATGGATGGCTACCTATGAGGTATGGCTTGAAAGCGGTTTTCTACTATAGGAAAATTACAATACAATAGAGATTTCTGGACAAACTAGCGAGGAGTTGACTCCCAGGAAGGGAACAAACAGCAACAGACTTCGCTTCGGTCCCTACTGCTTGAAGTTCAATCCCCTCAACAACAGGTTTAAGAATCCCGAACCTCCCGCGGGTATAGGATTAGGATTAGATCGTACACCCGCAAACAATACTGCCATGGGCGGCTACCTGCTTTCCTTTCTTTATCGAGGAAGCTCGCCGGAGATCTATTCCTCTTCCTCTGCCTCAGCAGGATCTGGGGTTCCCTCCGCTTGTCTTGGTCCTTAAGTGGAATTTAGGTCCACAATATTCATTCCCTGGTTACACCTCTGATTCTTCTGATTCAGAGTTAGCGCCAATCCTTATCTAATAAGTAAATCCCAAAAAACCCAATTCTAAGGCTGGTCTTTGGGCTACCAATTGCCGTTCAGTTTCCTCTGGTCTCGTACCGGGTGAGATAGCTTGAACAGCGGTTTTCTTTGTCGGGTATTCCGCTGCCTACGCCATGCTTTAGTCCTCTTAGCCCTCTACAGAGTCATCCTCCTAGGCTAGGCTTCGATCATCCGCAACAAAAGAAGAGACGAAATCCATGCCTGAGCCTGAAACTACATGGAACAAAGACTGCTCTAGGCTGAGATTTTCCTCGCTTCCCTTATAGAAGAGTAAGCTTCTGCCCATCTTCCTTCTTTTAAGAAATAAATAGAGTAAGGTCTTTACCGATCTATTCTATGAACAGTCTTTCTTCCTTATATGCCTTCCCGAAGAAAAGGTGGTTGTGAAGTGAACTTCCACCGAAAGGAAGTTCCAATGAAAGCGTTTCAAAGGTTATACATTAGCGATTGATCGACCGGAGTTGTTTCAATAATAATAATATAAGCCCTAGATCGAGTAACTGGGGAGCAGGGGAAGGCCTTCATGGAGGTTATCATAGGAGTAGTTCGAGGTTGTTTCCGGGTCGACATTCGAATGAAAGTAGGGGCTGTCAGGTAATGGAGTGGAGCGGTCGATCAAGAAGGCAGCTATAATGAGTGGGATATTTTTTCGTTTAAGTAGTTAGGGTAAACGAGCTAGGTAGCTTGCTTCTTGTTTGAGTTGAATATGGACTTTCAAGTAGTATTTCAGATGGGAGTACAAACAAGTAAGTAAACTAGCTGAGCTAGCCGCATTCCCAGCTACTTAGTACCCTTCTTTCGCTTACAGCTATCTAAGACATTATTGGTCCGGTTCGAATCCCTTCTGCCTTAAATAGTTCGTACGCATCTTTTTCTTTGCCTTTTGTGCAGTAGGGTCTTTAGACACTTGAGTTGCTGCACCCCCGCGGGTTGGTATGATATATACTCGATTACTCATACTTGATTGCTTGATATATCCATGCCAGTAGGGAGGGAAATACTTAATTGGCTTCGAGCTGCCCTTCTCTTTTTGAATATGGAATTCCCTTTGAACGGCGGGGCATATTTCTTTATAAAAGAAAAAGCCCTATTTTTGTTAGCTGTTAGCGCGCAGTAGCCCATCTCATGATACGGAGAGAACCATTTGATATGAGTAACAATTAGTTTCCTTTCACCGGGCGTGTGGCATTAAGAACCCCTTGGGATCCTTCCTCATCAAGAGAAGAGATCCACTCATGCATAGCTTCGACTAAGAATAATAATACAGGGGAGTCTTCTTCTTCGAAGTCGCCCTAGGTTCCGATCCACCATCGGTGAGACCCCTCTTGCTTAAGTACTGGTTCCCTTCACTAAAAGAAAGAACTCGTTGAGACTTGGTCCATTGTTAGGAGAACCTCGTCTCTCCCTCTCTCACCTCAAGGTATGGTTTGGGCCCTGTGGTGGTGCAGAACTAACTCGATAAGATCAATAAGATTCAAGATCCATTGAATCCTCCCGTAGAGTAGACTACCGACCTTTATTAGCCAACCTCTTCGATTGATCAAGTTGAGACAAGCAAGCAAACTATGTATGGCTTTTAAATGGGGGTTAGACACGAGGGACTTCAGAAGACTACACCTAAGCTGAAACTGGCACCTGAAAAATTCCAACTCCTGCTGACATATTATTTACCCGGCGGGTAATAGGGAGAAGGACTTCGACTGAGACTCTTGAAACATCAAGTGCGCTTTCGTCCCCAGAAAGGGATGCCCCTTATATTTTATTATTTTATTTCTATGTGTAGGTGTTTTCATCTCTCGTTGGACGATTCCAAACTCTTTGCTTAGCTAAAAGATGTTAAACACTATTGCATCTAAGGTCATTCGCTGCTTGGGCCAGCGTTTCCAACTCTAAGAATTAATACCACATACCGGAGGTGCCCCATCTTGACCTGCGGCTAGCATCTCAAGGTCCATGCACATCCGAGGGGAAGCCAGATCCAGATCCTTTGGGAATTAGTTTGTCGGCAACCCCACTTGCCCAAAAGCGGATTCTTAAGATTTTGAACTCCTAGTACGCCCGCCATAGCATCTTGGAAAGAACAATTGCACTGTCGAAGTGTCCATCGCAGGCTCTAACATCCGAAGCCAGAGTCGTTGCTGAGCTAGAAGCCACATCCATATTCACGTCCGAGCCCTATAAAGTAAGGGGCCCGATTCCAGATCCGAAGCAGCAGCAGCCACCGAAGAAGGAGCAGCTTATGACTTTGAAGCAGTAGGATATGCCTTTTCTTTCCATTATGTACTTCGGGAGCTAGGAGTGGGGAGGAATCCCAGTAGTGGAACCTAATCAATTGACATCGGGGATGGAACAGAACCCGACTCTTATCAGATTCTCCTTTCCCTTATATTATAATTAAAACTCGCTTAAGAGCTCTTAATCAAATATGCTAAAAATATGCTATGCTAAGTAGGTTGATGGACAGAGACAGAGGTCGACTTTAATCATATGCCTGCTCGTTGCGGAACTCTTTCTGGATTTCGATCTGGAAGAGGACGACCACTAGGATTGATACTCTGAAGAAAGGGATGTAAGGGAGGGGGTCGGATTTGTAGGATGAAAGGCCTACGCGTCTTGGGATATTCGTGCGGATCCAATGTTGTTAGACGTGGCTCCAAGAGGGACACCGGAGATATGTATGATATCAATTCTTGTACTTTCCTTTCGTCCGGTCTGCCACTTATTGGTCGTTCATTCAAGGGGTCAGCTGGAAACAAGTTTCGCTTGGCCAGCAAGAAAACGGCTGCGCTAACTGTTGCTTTCTTCGCTCCTTCGATTAGCTACAGGGCAGGCAGGGATTCTTTCTCTTCCCTCTCTTCGTCCTCGCTTGCCTTTAGCTCTAGCTGCCTTGTCTTAGCTAGCCCTTTCGGACTTGCTTTCCTTGCCTTGCGCTGAGCGGACCCGAAACGCCCACCGCCCTCCTTTTCATCTCAATTTCGCTTGATCGCCTTGTACTGAATACGGTAGAGCGTGGAGCCCATACCTTAGCTTAGATCGATCCCATTCCCTATGATCCCTTATCGCGTTGAGCCTTGAGCCCATACCGATTGAGTAGAGCATTGAGCACTGATCTCGAGTGAACTGAACCGATGCCAAGGGAACGGATCCCCTGTCAACTTCGAAACCAGTATAGTATCCAAAACTTTTTGACGTGTCCTGCCCTAAGAAAAGGTTCCCTCCCAAATAAAAGGAAAGGTTCAACCCCTTATTTCCGAATGAAAGATCAGCTCAATTATTTGCTTCGTTCAGTTTACAGATTGGATCTTACGCCAGACGTGGACCGGCCCGCGTAGGGCACCTTTGGGCGCCGGTTTCTCGATGCCAATCTTTCACTTGAAGAGCGGCAAACTAGACGCTTCTTTTTTTTTTTTTTAATTCTCAGTTCACGACTTTCTTGCATGTGCTCACGAGCGGGATTCGAACCCGCGCTTCAGGATTACCATCCGGAAGCTTCCCCCTAAGAACCGGGTAACCAAAGTCACGATCAGAATAATAACGGTAGTTCGCTGGGTAACTCCCAGAGGTGCTGGTTCAAATCCAGTTCGTGACATGGTCTATCAGACTCTCTTATCTATAAGACAATCTGATAGGAGAAAGAGAACTACTAGTCTCTGCTTGCTTCCCCAGTTCACTACCACCCCTCAAGCCAGTCACAGCTTTTCTTTTCCCTGGCTGGGGACATTCCACCAAGGAGGTTTTCCCCCCTTTCTCTCTATAGTGCCTCTGTGCTTGACTTCTCTCCCCATCACCTGAGTCTCTGGGTACTGTAACAGCCAGACTTTTGGGCTTGCTGGCTATTTGCTTCACACGACGACCAGAGGACGATTCCCGTAATATAGTAACTTGCTCTGAAAGCAATGTTGCCTGCACTTGAGGTAGCAAAGGGTTCACGGGCAGGTATACAAGAAAGATCGACCTTTCTTTCGCCTGAATTATCACATTTGAGTTTCCGGTATAGACTCTCCTACATGAGATTGATTGAATAAAAGAATGATTTGTGGGTGTTTGCTGGTTTACCAAAAAAAGATTTACGAATTGCTGGACTTAACCTGCCGTACTGATTCGGCAGCTCGATTGGCAGATTTAAAAGAAGGAGTTCGTCCCGCACCTCCCGGTGTGCTGCTTCCTGCCACTACTTTTTGAGTCTCCCACTCCTCTATTGGCGGAATTCATATTATAGAGTGAAATTCCAGTTTCTCTAGTGGAATTAGAGTTTATCTCTTCCTAAACTGGAAATACACGCTTTTATTGAGGGTTTATTTCCCTCGAGTACCCACCCCCCTTGCCCCCTAGTTTAGGCTCATTAATTGCGCGTATAATCGAACCAGGCCGAATCTAACGCGAAAGCCCTTGCGCGGCATCCGTTTTCTTGTTTGTTGACAGGGGAAGTCTATTTACATGAAGGAATTACATTGAATAAAGTAAAGGAATAAAAACCTCTGGGTGTCTTCCTATGTTGGAACTCCCGCCAAGCGTCACTGCTCCTACTGTTAGATTCAGTAGACAGCACAGGGGACCAAAAGCTGAAGGAGAAAGAAAGGTTGGTACAAGAGGCCCGATATCATTGAAGACATTGTGCTAGAAGAAGCCCCTGACTTGAAAAGTAATAAATCAGGGTGATCCGGCTGGGTAGACCACATGCTTGCCAGGAAGAGACATTAAAAAAAGGTAACCTTAGCTTCGTTCTTTTCCCGGTAATCAGGATTAGGTGGAGGTACCGAGAGATGGAATAGATAGGGCTTATAACTAGTTATAGTAGGCATGAAGGAGAGAGGTCTATAACAGTAGTTTATCAGACGGGGAAAGATAGGAAAATGCATCCAGTATACGTATAGTAGGCTTCGGGTGAGAAGTCAGGTTTAGTGTTCACGGAACTGGCAATAGAATCTCAATGGAGTCTACTAATAGAAGGGAGGTCCATAAGGGCATAAGCGAAGTCAAGGTCCAAATGAGAGCCTTTTTCTAAAGGCTAAAAAGGCACTTATCAGTCAGCTCGGTCCCTGAGCAAAACAAGAAAGCGAGACTATATAGGTAGTGGTCCAGAGAGAGGGGATGGATAGAGGAACAAGTAAGGTAGGCCCAAAGATAGTAAGTAGTTCCAATATAGATAGGTACCGATTTCCTTTAAGAATTAAGAATGGAAGACTTTTCCAAAGATAGTAATTAGTTTGGGCTGGCCCGATCGATGAAGGTGCCTGGTCAGGTAGGAGTAGGAGTCCCGTTGCTGCAGTTATAGAGCCGTTTGAGAGGAGGTAGCTCATGAGAAATAAAGAGTTTCACCAATATGCGTTGGTCAGTGATTGGTATCCCAGGACCAGAAGTATTACATAATAATGGTAGGGCTAACCGGTCATGAAAAAGAGATAGTAAAGCATGACAAATAAAATAAAGAAAGAGGCTAACTTCGGGTTCGAAAGTAGGCTGAACTTAATGGTCAATTTAGGCTTCAATCGATGCACAGGATCACAAGGAGAGGAAGCGAAAGCCCCTATGGTCGAGCTATATAAATTTCAATATCCAAGAAGAGGTGGGCAAGCAGGAAAGGGAAAGCTAATCGCTAGGGTTACGAAAGAAGAGATCAGGAGACATGGAAAGGCCAAGCCCAGATAGCAATAGCAATGCGGCTAAAGTGATGCTAAGCGCCCAAAGAAAGAATGAAAGAAAGAGCCTGGCTAAACCCTTTCTCTAATAACGAATAAGGTAAGCCCAAGGTGTCTTGCAGTCAATTAGGCTATATCCCTGTATTTAACAAGAGGAAAAGGTAGCCGAGTTCTAGAAGGAATATATAGATTTTTCTTAAAATCGAAGCCGGAGATAGATAGGGGGGAAGTAAAGCAAGTAGTCTTTAAATATGTCAAGGGCTGGTAAGGTCGCTTTGATCACTGGATTAGAATATGCCCCATTACCTTTCTTTCAGTCGTTTCCTGATTCAAGATGAGGAAACAAGTATTGAAAGTTCCCATTGATAAGATCTAGACCAAAAGAAAGAGTGGCGCATAGCACAGTCAGGCAGGCTTACTAGAAGTGAAGTTCCCATATCGGGAATATAGGCTAATGCACCTGCGGAGAAGTTAGTTCATGGGAGCCCTTAGGCTCTCTTAGCCAGGGAGAGTCGAGAGAAGCCGTTAGCAGTCCAGGTTAGGGTTTCGGTTTAATACCAATCTCCCTATTCTGATAACAGAGTAGTGTTAAACCCAATAAGTATGGGCGATGACCTAGTCTTTCAACACAGTCAACATCTTCGGTTTAGCAGTCAAGTGACCAGTCCTATGACTGAACTGGCATAGGTATTCGTTCTTTAAGTCGGTTTAGTTAAAATCTCAGTCCACGGTGCATCCCGAGCACCATTAGTCTCACTATCTTTTCCCTTTCCTTTCATCTCTCTTCTAGAGCAAGATGGGAGGAAATTAGCTTCTTCGCTAACCGCTCTCTCTTCGCGCTCTTTAGAATCTCTGCTCTCTTCGTCCTCGGGGACTCTTCCGTTAACTGCGGCGACAATACGTTCTTGTATCCGATTCTCAGAGGAATCGCGTCGTCTTACTTCTGGAATGCCGTCGATCGGAGCCTCATTCCTGATCTCCTCGGTAAGCTTTTCTTCTCTCTCTGGGTTCCGTTTCTTTGATTTTCTCTGCTTTTGAAATGGATGGGTTCTTTGGATCTTCCCGATCGGCGGGACCGAGTCCGGTGATGGATATGGAAAGAAGTCAATTTAAAGCACTAATTCTGTTCTTTGATCGGAGGTCTCATAGATCTTCTTCAGTGCCTTCTTACTTAATGCTAACCGAGCGCGCCCATCAGGGTGGTTTGCTCGGGTTAGCCAAGAAAGCCTTAGCGCGCAAAGGCAAAGGCATAGAGCTCAAACACAGGCTTAGTAACAGATTCAAAGAGTGTAGTTAGCGGTCCTCGCTCCGGGGATTCGGCTTAGTAACCATCTCCGTCCACCTTTTCGGCTTAGGTTACTCAGTCAACAGACTCGGCTTAGGGTTCCAACCCTGCCCTATGGTTTAAGAAGAGCTTATAAAAGGAGTTGGTGTTAAACACCGATAAGAATTCATTCTACCTAGTAGCTACTCATTACACACAAGAAACAGTGTAGATTTCAGTTCAGTCTACGGTCTCCCCACCGGCAGTCGGATATCAATAATAACTTACCCTGCGTTAGTAGAGTGAGGAGTGAACGAACTCAAATACAGTTGTCAGGAGCTGGCTAGATTATGAGACTACCCTTTCCGAGGTGATTTTTTGAATAGGTCCCATCTTCTTTACATCCTTCCCGAAGTCTTATCAAATTGAGTGCGAAGCCTCGCTACCACCGCTCGACCTGACGCGAGGAGGTCTGCGCTGACTTGTTTCTCAATCGGAAAGCCACATATGCCTATACTTTCTTTAGCTGCTTTCAGTTTGTTTTGTTTCCGGACTCTCTCTTTCCTGTTCGTCTGAGATCCCGCCCTTGTCCAGTAACCATTCTGAGGGGGGAGCAAGATAAGATCATCAACTCATAAGTCCTTATAGGAGGTAGAGAGCATATTATCTTTCTTTGCGAATATGTTAATCTGTGAAGCCAACAAGCCCTTGCCCTCCAGCCCGCTTGCAGTCAGTGCTTACGTTCCGTCCTGATCCTTTTAGTCATTCACTTCTTTAGAGGATCTTAAAAGGGACTTCGAAAGCAGATATGGAAGGCAGAGTAGTAGAAGGAAAGAATGGTTGGGTGGATTCATTTACTTGCAAGGGGCCTCTCGCTACTGACTCAAACGATTGGTATGTCCTGACCTTAGTAAGCCCAGGGAAAGAGGCCAAAAAGCTACTACATATACTCCTGCTTAGCTGCTTTTAATGCCTAAAGAAAGGACTCCCCTATCCGGGGGCACGCAGGTCATTGATAGCTTCCCTGGCTTTCTTTCTAGCGGGAAGCGGGCACTTCCCTATCTTCGAAAACTCCCCATCTCGTATTCATTATATGGATTGGTCGGACTTCCATTTCTGCTAGTCCTATTCAACATAGGCCAAGCAGAGAAGCGTGACAGCAGTGGGTACTCCTTGGTCCGCCGGAAGGGCTGCGAGTATCTAGCTATATCAATCTAAGACGCGGACTAATAGGAATTGGAAAAATCCGTGTATTCATACGCTGGGCCGAAACAATGTGCATTGCCGAATGGGCTCTCTCTCTATTCCTTGTCTTGTACCCCTTCCTTCAGGTGCAGTTTCTCTTTCGGGTGCAGGGACCTTCCTCATGCGAGTGATAGAACTCGCTACCAATTCATCTTCTTTCTCGCTTCCTTATGCCTTTCCATTCGCCGTTGAAGAAAGAAAAGACAACTGTCCGAACCCACCGATATTGAAATAGATTGACTTTATTACTGCTACGGCTATGGCTATATCATAAATGGATTGATTAATGGTATTTTCTTTTATCCGGGCGAAGCTCCATGGATTGATTCCCGTAAGAGGCAACATCACCTTTCCTGTGTTCTCAATGAGAAATCAACTAAGGCAAATAGCCGGCACATCCCAGGGTTAGGGTCAAGGGTTCGGTCGAGCACCAACTATCGTTGCCCTCATCTAGTGAGGATTTTTATAGGTAGGTATCATCCCTCTTACAGTCCTACCTTCAAGTAGCTTCTTTCTTTTTAAGATGGGTGGAGAGCTTCTGTCTACCCCTTTCCATTTTCAATTCCTTCTTTTCGTTTTAGTTGGAACAATCCGAATTCTCATTGTAAACGCTATCTATGTGTGGATCTCGGGGGTTGCCTTTTATCCGGAAGTCGAATGGAGGTTTGTGGGGCTTGCCCCTCCATCAGTTGATAAATAGAGTTCCGTCCGAGGCGTGGGTTGGGAAAGGAAGTCAAGCCATTTAGCTCTTCCTTCTACTCGCTAGCAGGAAAGGAAGTAGATGCGTACTTAACTTCACTCAGAAGTGAGAAATGGACAAGAGTCGAATCGTGGAGGAGAATGCATTCGGAAAACCCGCTTCCTTAGTGAGAGTTCCGGGTTACCGGCTTGGATGTTCATTCCCAACATGGTTTAACTCCTAGTTACTACTTTGGAGGAGAGTATTTGGTAGATTGAAGAGCATCATCATCTGCAGACAAAGATGAAGGGGGTCTTTCTAGCCTTTTTATTCTTGTGCCTATGTGTGCGTGTGGGTACGCCTGTATGCCTGTTCGCTTGTGTTCGTATGCCGGTGTCGGTGTCGTTGCTGTGTTCGGTCGGTACTTTCCTGTATCTTAGGAACCTTGTATGAAAAGTCTTTTTATTGAAGCTAACTTCCTTCAAGAACTGTTAGTGAAAGAAGGAATTCCTGCTTAGATTAAGCCAGTACTACTTTTTATAGAGGAAGATAGGACAGTAATAGAGAGAATCAACTACTACAATACTGGCATTCATCTCTTCTATGAGCAAAACTCTTTGTATGGGCATTATTCTTTACAATAATCTTTTTTTTATTTATTTGATAGCTAATCACCTATTAGCCCTTTCAAACGTTCGATTTAAAGCGATTAGTTTAAATACGATTTCATCTATAAGCCCTCCTGCTTCCGCTCAGCCCGGTACAGCTACCGAAGGGGGAGCCAGTACTCTATTGTTTCGCTTGGCCAATTCCTATATGTCTTTTTACCTGTCTTTCTGTTTTATGTTGTCAAAGTCTATATTGACTTGTATATTCCTGGTATTGTTGTTCTCCCTGAGGAGGCACACTCCCACATCGAGTAAGGGGACGAAGGGCCTGTAGCAGCTGCGGTAGTCTCATTTGTACAAGTAGCTGGGTTCCCTATGTACAAGGCTGGTGGTAATAGGAGTTAGAGGTCTCTGGCTACCATAGCCTTCTATACTCGCGGGAAAGAGTAGCCTTTTTTCTTTCTTTAAACGAAATCTAAGGTCAGTTTTCCCGCCTTTAACCGTTTCCCTCCTTCGTGGGTACAAGCTTAGCGCGGGTTGTGCAAGCGTGTCATCTTTCGCTTCTTTCTCTGTTTTCTACTTCATAGCTCCCGGTACGATTAGTGAGGGAGGCATTTTCTTTGTTGTTGTGGAATTTGCCTAAGAGGACCTCTAACCTGGTTATGTGACCATCGTTTGACTAGGTTTCACAGATCAGGATGCAAACTCTCATTCAACTTGACTCGCTTCCGGTCACTCCCCTAGATTATTGGTTTGAAGATTCGGCACAACTGGTACGTTTAGTGTGCAGGAAAGATGGAAGCATAAGCCAAGTTTCCTTCATAACTGCAAGAATTGGTTCGAACTGGTTATGCAACCACAATTCCTAATGCTTTGGATGTCTGATGCCGGCAAGGGGCCTTCAATCACAGATCAATGGCCATTTAATCGATCTACTGCGATCTGATCCGAGTATGCTTCTCCTTCTGAATGGAAGGCAGGTCTGAAAGAAGGACTGCAGCATATGATCTAAGATCGAAGAATCGGGACAATCACGAAAGAATCATGACCTCAACAGCTCGAAGAAGAGCAAAGCCAGCGCGCTTCGGGCTATATTATTACGATTACGGAAAGTCTTTCTTTGTTTGGAAGGTAACCATTCCTGGAGAAGGACCCCAACTTAGTGATGAACTCGAAGGCCAGGGAATTAAGAATGCCTTGGCTTGGGCGCCTGGGCCAACAAGAAATGGGGCGAAGTCCGGGGAGGATTGACTCACAGACTGGGGATCGGAAACCCATGAAAACCAGATCCGGTTTCTGTTTGTGAATCATGTCAACTTGGAAATGTGACACGACACCGGGGTGACAAGCGCCTCTTGAACCCTTTCGACGTGGGTCAGCTCAAGAACTCTATTCAAGTAGACGATTTAGCACGGGCAATTCCTCCCGTTAGAGGTGCAGCGTTCACACTGTCTCTTGTGACAGAATCTTATGGGAAATGCTCAAAGATGAATCCGAATAAGCCTCTGCCTTGATTGAGCAAAGGCAATCCCTTGTCTTTTAGAGTGCAACTCGCACAGAAGATTCTTAAATAGGGGTGAGTTCCGCTCCTTGGAATTCATCGGTGAAAACCCAGAACCAAGCGTTCTCATGAGCTAGTTCACATCAAATTCTGGGAATGAGGCTCACCCTCTTTGTTGTCCCTTCCCCCTCTTAGTCAGGTGTTCCCGTCTTCTTGTTCTCAAGGATTGGCATCACCAGTGGAGAATAGGACGGATGTCTGAGATGCGGAGAAGAGGACGAAATCCTTTTGTCTTTTATTTAAGTAGCTTCAAAGTCAAGCCGTAGCGCGCGAGGGAGCAAACTAAGATAACGTTTTTCAGCAAGAAGCGAAGGTTGCCCACATATGAGTAAGCCGTAGCTTGCACGTTCCACTCCCAAAGCCAGCTTCCTTAACTGCAGGAATAACAGCTAGAAGCCGAGCTGACAGAGCGAGACCAGCTCCAAAAGGGAGATTTGGACAACCGCGTAGAGTCTTGTCTGAAAGCCGAACTGCTAAAGCTGGCTACCCGAGAACAACTGCCTGAGTGAGCTACTACTAGTCTTGTCTCTTGTCTTCAAGCCCAAGGCGAAAGGCGAATGCCGAAGGCGATTGAGGATCAAGCCCGTCTGCCCAACCTCTTCAATGGATAAGATTCAAAGGGCTTGACTGCACCTTGCTTCTAGGCTTACGGAAAAAGGCGAATCCAAGGGCTCTTTACTAATATAATATCATAGGGGACACTTCCTTGAAGAAAGCCGTACTCCCATCAGCTTTCAAGTAGATAAAGAAGTTCAGGCTAATGACATCAGCTATCGGCTATTGGCCTTTGTGAAAGCTTCTCCTCAATATGTTTGATCCCTTTCCAAGCCTTCCTCTTCGTCAATGATTATGGGTCGCTCCTGTCCTGCAGTTCGATACACTACTCTAAGGCCAGTTGCCTATACAGCATCTTGAGTTTATAGTACAGTCAGCTTTGGTTATCGCTATACCCTCTCTAGACAAACGATTTGATTCAAGCCACTCCACTACTGGTACAGTAGCACCCTGCCTTAATAATCGCATAGGCACCCGGGAACCCTACTCAGTAAAGAAGGGGACTCCCTAAACGAGACTGCTAGCTGGTATGGAGGGACTCGCTTTGCTTGCTTCCTAGTCAAATATGCCCTATCCGTCTTACTTTAATATGAATGGTAAAAGACTAAAATAAAGAAAAAAGAAACTTCCTGCAGATTGCTCGAACCACGTAACCTAATCAATGCGCCTATTCCCCTAAATCAAGACAAAAGGGATTCGACGGCTCAAGGGACTTTTTAGCCCAAAAGGGACCTCGCTCAATCAGAAAAAAAAAGTAAATTTTCAATCAACTGATGAATGCCGTCAATCCACTTTCAATCAATCGACGACTGCTCCTCTTCCATTCTGAACTAAAGTGTACCATTCAGAAAAGGTAGGGTTACAGGGCGCTCTGAGGAGGAGATTTGTAAAAAGGATTCCCAATTCATTAGTAGGGGAAGACCCTTATTAAATAACTTAGCTCGAACGTCCAGAGTCAGATGCTTAACCCATGCCATCCCCTTCAGCCTTAGAAAGTGTTATCCCATAATCTATCATTCTCAAAAATTCCCCAAAGGGCCCCCGGGCTTGACAAGTTCAGCAAAACCGTAGAGAGAGCGGGCTACCCCTAGCTTAGCCTATCCAATATCCGATTCAAAAAGAGCTTGGATTGCTGCTTTTCCTCTCTCTGTATAAAGTCAGTCAGTCCCAGTGTTGGGCAGAGCCCATTGTCAAAGGATCCTTTCGCTGGAATGCTTGCTTGAATCTAGCTACTCCCATTAAAATAAAACTAATTTTGCACTCTATACGGTATGGCTACAAACCGAATGAAGAAGTCGGAAGCAGTTCATCGCCTGTGGGAGCTTGCTGATAGTGAGGAAGCCATAATCTATCTATCGGATTGCCTATTTGTCTATCTGTCTGGTGAAGAGAGAATGGAAGAGACTCTCAATAGGGCAAGCACCCAATACCTCGTCGAGTCCAAAGCTCCAGCTCAAGCAGTTCAGTCCAAAAAAGAGATGTCTGCCTTCGTTCTCGCTCAAGCTCAAGCTCTATCTCCTTCCTTCCCAACCCTGCCCTTTTAGCTTTTAGGTAAGTAAGCTCCTTGCTCTTTCTCCGGAAGCTAATC